ATCTTGGATCTGTCAATTATGTTATGGCAGAAGCCCCACTCACGGCGACCTGGTCGAGTTGGGGGAAGCCATAGGTATTATTGCGGGTCAATCAATTGGGGAACCGGGGACTCAACTAACATTAAGAACTTTTCATACGGGTGGAGTATTCACAGGCGGTACTGCCGAACATGTACGAGCTCCTTCTAATGGAAAAATAAAGTTCAATGAGTATTTGGTTCATCCCACACGTACCCGTCATGGGCATCCTGCTTTTCTATGTTCTATAGACTTGTATGTAACTATTGAGAGTCGGGATATTATACATAGTGTGAATATTCCACCAAAAAGTTTGATTTTAGTTCAAAATGATCAATATGTAGAATCTGAACAAGTGATTGCCGAGATTCGTGCCGGAACGTCTACTTTTCATTTTAAAGAGAGGGTTCGAAAACATATTTATTCTGAATCAGAGGGAGAAATGCACTGGAGTACTGATGTCTACCACGCACCTGAATATACATATAGTAATGTTCATCTATTACCAAAAACAAGTCATTTATGGATATTAGCGGGGGGTCCGTGCAAATCCAGTATAGTGTCTTTTTCGCTTCACAAGGATCAAGATCAAATGAATGTTCATTCTTTTTCTGTCGACGAAAGATATAGCTCTGACCTCTCAATTACTAAGGATCGAGTAAGACATAAATTGTTGGATCCTTCTGGTACTCGTAAAAAATATAGGGAAATTCTTGATTATTCAAGACTTGATCGAATTATATCCAATGGTCATTGGAATTTCATATACCCTTCGATTCTCCAAGAGAATTCTGATTTCTTGGCGAAAAGACGAAGAAATAGATTTCTCATCCCATTACAATACGATCAAGAACGAGAGAAAGAATTAATACCCTCTTTTGGTATTTCGATTGAAATACCCATAAATGGTATTTTACGTAGAAATAGTATTCTTGCTTATTTTGATGATCCACGATACAGAAGAAAGAGTTCGGGAATTACTAAATATGGGACCGCGGAGGTGGATTCCATAGTCAAAAAAGAAGATTTGATTGAGTATCGAGGAGCAAAAGAATTGAGTCCGAAATACCAAATGAAAGTGGATCGGTTTTTTTTTATTCCCGAAGAGGTGCATATCTTACCCGGATCTTCGTCTATAATGGTCCGGAACAATAGTATCATTGGAGTAGATACACAACTTGCTTTAAATACAAATACAAGAAACCGAGTAGGTGGATTAGTCCGAGTGGAGAAAAAAAAAAAAAGTATTGAACTGAAAATCTTTTCTGGAGATATTCATTTTCCCGGAGAGACAGATAAGATATCCAGACACAGTGGCATTTTGATACCACCAGGAACGGAAAAAAAAAATTCTAAGGAATCAAAAACAAAATCGAAAAATGGGATCTATGTCCAACGGATCACACCTATCAAAAAAAAGTATTTTGTTTTGGTTCGACCCGTAGTCACATATGAAATAGCTGATGGGATAAATTTAGCAAAACTTTTCCCTCAAGATCTCTTGCAGGAAAAGGAAAATGTCCAGCTTAGAGTTGTCAATTATATCCTTTATGGAAATGGAAAGTCAATTCGAGGAATTTATCACACAAGTATTCAATTAGTTCGGACTTGCTTAGTATTGAATTGGGACCAAGAAAAAAACAGTTCTATGGAAGAGGTTCATGCTTCCTTTGTTGAAGTAAGGGCAAATGATCTGATTCGTGATTTCATAAGAATTGAATTAGTCAAGTCTACTATTTCATATACCGGAAAAAGGTACGATACGGCAGGTTCGGGATTGATTCCTGATAATGGATTAGATCGCACCAATATCAATCCTTTTTATTCCAAAGTGAAGATTCCATTAGTTACCCAGCATCAAGGAACTATTGGTACGTTGTTGAATCGAAATAAGGAAGGCCAATCTTTGAGAATTTTGTCATCATTCAATTGTTTTCGAGTTGGTCCATTCAACGGTTCGAAATATAACAATGTGGCAAAAGAATCGAATCCCATAACTCCAATTAGGGGTTTGTTGGGCCCCTTAGGTACAATAGTACCTAAAATAGTGAACTTTTATTCATCTTACCATTTAATAACTCATAATCAGATCTTGTTAAACAAATATTGGCTACTTGACAATTTTAAACAGACTTTCCAAGTACTTGAAGTACTTAAATACTGTTTAATAGATGAAAATAGGAGGATTTATAATCCCAGTCCATGCAATAACATCATTTTGAATCCATCCCATTTGAATTGGTGCTTTCTACATTACAATTATTGTGAAGAGACATCCACAATAATTAGCATTGGACAATTTATTTGTGAAAATATATGTCTATTTAAATATGGACCACACATAAAAAAATCTGGTCAAATTTTCATTGTTCATGTTGACTCTTTAATTATAAGATCAGCTAAGCCTTATTTGGCCACTCCAGGAGCGACTGTTCATGGACATTATGGAGAAACCCTTTCTGAAGGAGATACATTAGTTACATTTATATATGAAAAATCCCGATCTGGTGACATAACGCAAGGTCTTCCAAAAGTGGAACAAATCTTAGAAGTGCGCTCGATTGGTTCAATATCGATGAACCTTGAAAGGAGAGTTGAAGGTTGGAACGAGCGTATACCAAGAGTTCTTGGAATTCCTTGGGGATTCTTAATTGGAGCTGAACTAACCATAGCCCAAAGTCGTATCTCTTTGGTTAATAAGATCCAAAAGGTTTATCGATCCCAGGGGGTACAGATCCATAATAGACATATAGAGATTATTGTACGGCAAGTAACATCAAAAGTGTTGGTTTCAGAAGATGGAATGTCTAATGTTTTTTTACCTGGAGAACTAATCGGATTGTTGCGAGCGGAACGAGCAGGGCGTGCTTTAGACGAAGCAATCTGTTATCGGGCAATTTTATTGGGAATAACTAGGGCATCTCTGAATACTCAAAGTTTCATATCCGAAGCAAGTTTTCAAGAAACTGCTAGAGTTTTGGCAAAAGCTGCTCTACGGGGTCGTATTGATTGGTTGAAGGGTCTGAAAGAAAATGTTGTTTTGGGGGGGATTATCCCTGTCGGTACTGGATTCAAAAAATTAGTGCACCGTTCAAAGCAAGACATTCATTTGGAAATAAAAAAGAAAAATCTATTCGAGTTGGAAATGAGAGATATTTTGTTACACCATAGAGAATTTTTTTGTTCTTGCGCCCCAAGCAATTTCTATGACACACCAGAAAAATCATTTAAGCGAATTCATAATTCTTAAGGAGATATTTTTCTTTTTACTTTACTAGTTATTGATTGGGTACTAAATAAAATGAAGAAATTAAGTTAAGTAATAAAAAAAATTAATGGTTTGAGCTGTGTATCAACGGCCAATCCCGGCAGAAGGTTCCGTAGGAACAATTATTTATTTGTTTATTTGTTAAAAAAAAAAAGAAAGCGTGGGAAAGATGACAAGAAGATATTGGAACATCCATTTGGAAGAGATGATGGAAGCAGGAGTTCATTTTGGTCATGGTACTAAGAAATGGAATCCTAGAATGGCCCCTTACATCTCTGCAAAGCGTAAAGGTATTCATATTATAAATCTCACTAGAACTGCTCGTTTTTTATCGGAAGCCTGCGATTTAGTTTTTGATGCAGCAAGTCGAGGAAAAAACTTCTTAATTGTTGGTACCAAAAATAAAGCAGCGGATTTAGTAGCATCAGCTGCAATAAGGGCTCGATGTCATTATGTTAATAGAAAATGGCTCGGCGGTATGTTAACTAATTGGTCCACTACGGAAACGAGACTTCATAAGTTCAGAGACTTAAGAGCAGAACAAAAGATGGGGAAACTCAACCGTCTCTCTAAAAGAGATGCAGCAATGTTGAAGAGAAAATTATCTACTTTGCAAACATATCTGGGCGGGATCAAATATATGACTGAATTGCCCGATATTGTAATAATCGTTGATCAGCAAGAAGAATATACAGCTCTTCGAGAATGTGTCATTTTGGGAATTCCGACGATTTGTTTAATCGATACAAATTGTGACCCAGATCTCGCAGATATTTCGATTCCAGCCAACGATGACGCTATAGCTTCAATCCGATTGATTCTTAACAAATTTGTATCCGCAATTTGTGAGGGCCGTTCTAGCTATATAAGAAGTCGTTGATTATGTTATGATTAAGAATAATAATAATAAGATTAGTTAATTATTTTGATTTATTGGATCGGTTACTATTCTTGTCTTTCATTTTTAAAAAGAGATAAAATGGGATATTGATATTATGTTATGTGATTTCTTGGTATCCTAACTATATGATTAATGATGAAAGTAGATGAGTCGAGAAAGAGATGGTTGAATCAAAATAATTCTTTTTTTCAGTTCGATTTCTGTCAGAGGACAATATGAATGTTATACCATGTTCCATTAAAACACTCAAAGGGTTATACGATATATCAAGTGTAGAAGTAGGCCAACATTTATATTGGCAAATAGGAGGTTTACAAATTCACGCCCAAGTACTTATCACTTCTTGGGTCGTAATTGCTATCTTATTAGGTTCAGTCATCATATCCGTTCGGAATCCACAAACCATTCCGACCGACGGTCAGAATTTCTTCGAATATGTCCTTGAATTTATTCGAGACTTGAGCAAAACCCAGATTGGAGAAGAATATGGCCCTTGGGTTCCCTTTATTGGAACTATGTTCCTATTTATTTTTGTTTCGAATTGGTCAGGTGCCCTTTTACCTTGGAAAATCATACAGTTACCTCATGGGGAGCTAGCCGCCCCCACAAATGATATAAATACTACTGTTGCTTTAGCTTTACTCACGTCAGTAGCATATTTTTATGCGGGTCTTACCAAAAAAGGATTGGGTTATTTCGGAAAATACATTCAACCAACTCCAATACTTTTACCAATTAACATCCTAGAAGATTTCACGAAACCTTTATCTCTTAGTTTTCGACTTTTCGGGAATATATTAGCTGATGAATTAGTAGTTGTTGTTCTTGTTTCTTTAGTACCTTTAGTAGTTCCTATACCTGTCATGTTTCTTGGATTATTTACAAGCGGTATTCAAGCTCTTATTTTTGCAACTTTAGCCGCGGCTTATATAGGGGAATCCATGGAGGGTCATCATTGATTAGTTTTCGAAATAGTCTTCATTTTTAAGCTTATCCCAATTGAGGCAATGCATAGTTCAAGATTGGTTCTTAGTTGAGGAACATAATAGATATAAATACATATATATATACGACTAGAGTTGTAGGAGGAAAGATAGACGATATTACGAAATGGCGGATGGGTTAGTGGGGGTCACCACTAGATATATGGAATGTTTATAAGGCCAGCCACAGCCCCTGTATATTTTTCGAAAAATTCTTCTAGAGAATCCGATTCAATAGAAAAAAAAATGTGGGCGGTTTACGTTATGAAAGAAACAAATGTATATGTGATATTAGATATATACTAGTTATATAGGGGTTATCTCTATCTATATTTCTATATTAATTTCATTTCAATAGATTTTTGTGATCAAATAAGTAATAATTCATTGGTTGATTGTATCATTAACCCTTTTTTTTTTGGTGCGAGGAACCTATCATCATGAATCCACTGATTTCTGCCGCTTCCGTTATTGCTGCTGGATTGGCCGTAGGGCTTGCTTCTATTGGACCTGGAGTTGGTCAAGGTACTGCTGCAGGCCAAGCCGTAGAAGGTATTGCGAGACAACCAGAAGCAGAAGGAAAAATACGAGGTACTTTATTACTTAGTCTAGCTTTTATGGAAGCTTTAACAATTTATGGACTGGTCGTGGCATTAGCGCTTTTATTTGCGAATCCTTTTGTTTAATTTAATCCTAGAATGAAAATGTAAAAAAGTACGTTACCTACTTTTTTCTTATTTTATTAACTCGTTGCCATTTGCTTCTGTGAATTATATCAATACTTTATTCCTACAATTATGTATATGTATTTGTTGCGACAATACCCCGGGAAGGAGTGATTTGAGGATGAGGAATTTGTGGATTCATTCGCTTTCTCCCTTCCCGTCCTTAGTTTAGTACGATGGAATTTTTCTTTTAGGAAGTGTTTGAACAAAGGAGATATTTTGCAATTGATACGAGACCCAGGACCTAACTTAATAAGTATCTTATCGGATACTTCAAAAAAAAAGAAGAAATTTTGTAATTCTCAATCTCAAATTCAATAAATAGATTTAATCTACTCCCATTAACATTAAAAAAAAAACGGGAAATTAAGAAAAAGAAATCGATAAAAAAAAGGGCGAGTCAAGTGATACAAAAAGAACTCTGTTCTTTCTTAGTCCTATCTATAAGAGGAGAGCATATGAAAAATGTAACCGATTCTTTCGTTTCCTTAGGCCACTGGCCATCCGCCGGGAGTTTCAGGTTTAATACCGATATTTTAGCAACAAATCCAATAAATCTAAGTGTAGTGCTTGGTGTATTGATTTTTTTTGGAAAGGGAGTGTGTGCGAGTTGTATATTTCACGAATAGGTTGGATCTAACCGACTGCACTTTATTTATGTTATTCTATATTTTTATAGGATAAATAGGAAAAAAGTGCATAATCTCGACGAATTCCTTCTGAGTAAATTCATAAATCATATGTAAGAACCATAGCATTTCGTTATTCATTGGTAAGTTAACTTTGATTCTCTATCAACCAACCAATAATGTGAGACCATTAACATGGTTAAAGCTAAACTGTTTGAAGTCCGGGCACAACATGGTACTCTTTCTACCACTACGTTAATAACGAAATGGTTTAAAAAAGAATAGTTGATAATTTTTCCGATATAGAACACTCATATCGATAAAATGATTTGAACCATTTACTAGAATAAAGAAAGGGCGCCTTGCCTTTTATTATATTATCCAATGCCGAATCGGCAACCTATGTTATGTATAAAAAGGGGGAATTTTTGGATTTGAATAAAAAAGGAAATCAATTGAAATTTTCTATATTTTCAATGAAATAAAGAACAAATAAAGAAACAACTTTGCTGACAATTATAGATTTTTTGTCTGGTCGGAAGAGTCCTCCTAATATTCTGTTCTTGTATCGGTTTTGATATGTTTGAATATAAACAGAAATAGAGAGGATAGGCTCATTATATTTTAAAAAGATACGGGAATGTCCATAAAATAAAAAATGGAGCGTGAGAGCCAAATGAATCGAAAGATTCATGTTTGGTTCGGGAAGAGATCATGGAAGTTGTGAAATTAATGGTAAGATAATCTACTTTCATTAAACGATTTATTAGATAATCGAAAACAGAGGATTTTGAGTACTATTCGAAATTCGGAAGAATTACGTAGAGGGGCCATTGAACAGCTCGAAAGAGCTCGGTCTCGTTTACGGAAAGTAGAAATGGAAGCAGATGAGTATCGAATGAACGGATACTCTGAGATAGAACGAGAAAAAGCCAATTTGATTAATGCTACTTCTTCTAGTTTGGAACAATTAGAA